ACTATAGAAGTATATAAGTTAAGTATATATAATAGAAAGAAGTAGATAATTACTATCTGTTTAATATTAAATCTTAAAGCATTCAGAATTTCTTTCTTATTCTATATTCTTTCTTATCTTTTTTCTAAATGGAATAAAAAATATATTCTATTTAATAATAATATATAGAATAGAAATGGAAATAATAAATAAATATCAATATATTTATATCTATATTGATATTGCGTCCAATAGGATTTGAACCTATACCAAAGGTTTAGAAGACCTATGTCCTATCCATTAGACAATGGACGCTTTTCGCTTTTTTAACTTTCCAATTGTAAAAAAAAAAAAAAAGAATGTGCGAAAACTTTTTAGCAATTGTGTATTGAAGTGAATTCAATACACAATTGCTATTAGACAATTCTAATAGAGAAAATTTTCTCTAAAAAAAAGGGGCTATTTAGAATTTAGAGCGGGTAGCGGGAATCGAACCCGCATCGTTAGCTTGGAAGGCTAAGGGTTTTAGTCGACGTCTATTGATCATTTTTATATTTTTAACGTCTCTAATTCAAAACCGAACATGAAACTTTGGTTTCATTCGGCTCCTTTATGATGGATGGAGAAATTCCGAAATAAAAAAGCCGGGAACGAAATCAAAATTGACCCATAACATCTATGTTAGCTTTTTTCTGTATGGGTACTTTCACAGAAAATTTTGCTTTCTAGATGATCCTTCTAGAAGATAAAAAAGGAGAACTCGAACAATCTTTCTAGTTACTTCGTTCTTTATTTCTATTTAACGGAATCCTTAGGAAAAGTATTTTGTTTCCACCGAGCTAAAACAATATAATATGTCGATGTCTTTAGTAAACCAAAGTTCTCGTTTAATAGCTATTTTGCTTCAATTTTTTCTCTACCAAACAATAAATAGAACTGAAGATTTAGTTACGATTAGAAACAAACTTTTCTTGCTTTATCCATGGATCCTCTTGTTATACTTATTGAATTGTAAATAATAATCCAATTCAAAAATTATGTTTCGGAATTTCATAATCCAAATTTACAATTGATTAGAGTCTTTGGATACAAATTACGAGAATCTATAATCTTCCTTGAATCTTTCATTGAAAGGTAAAGGACTAAATCCTTTTAAGAAATAAAGTTTTTGATCGGAAAATTAATCAAACCGAGAGACCCTTTAACTATTAAAGGGGTTAAAGGAACGAATCACACTTTTACCACTAAACTACACCCGCTACACTGCAATTATTGCATATAAATTGACCTTTTGTCGAACAAAGTAATTGGGAGTTTAATAAAAAAAACCTGAAAAAAAATTATAAAACTCTAGCGTTTACGCGTAGACTTAATAAAATTAGTCAAAGCGGGATTACATTTTTTTTATTTCCGATCATTTTTGTCTAAAAATCCATCGGATTAGTCTTTTGACCTTTAACAAAAAAAGGCCCGGCTGGGGACTGACCAGGCCAGGCTATTAAAATAAAAAACTATTAAAATAAAAAAGATCTTTTACTTGTGTTTGGATTAGACAAAATGAAAAAGGATTCTCTATTTCTATTATTGTGGTTTTATTTATTTCTCTTTCGGGTTCGAGCCCGTTCTTTATCTAATCTTTATCTACATTTGTTCTGTAAATAGAATTACTGAGAAAGTTCTATAAAAAAAGTTATATATTATATATATAATAATATAATATATAATAATATATATATATATTAATTTTATATATATAAATAGATGATAAATATAATATATTTATATAATAAAAATATATAATAAAAAAGAAAATATATATATATATAATATAAAAATAAAATGAAAAAAATATATATAATATAAAGAATTATCTATACAAAACAAAAAAAGAAAGTTTTTGAAGAATAAAGTGGAGAAGGTTTTTTTTCAAACCTGTTTTTGTCTAATGGAACCTAATTAAGTATCCCCTTTCGATTTAGGAGAGATGGCTGAGCGGACTAAAGCGTTGGATTGCTAATCCATTGTACGAGTAAATCGTACCGAGGGTTCGAATCCCTCTCTTTCCCTTTCTCCTTTTGATGATGTGTAATAGATAAAATCCTAATAAAATTCGAGCATTTCCACTAAATGAAATAAAGCAATAAAAAACCCTTCTTTTTTATTCTTCACGTCCCGGGTTACGTCCTGGATCATTAGATAAGAATCCAAATATGAAGAGAGAAACAAAGAATATAACTACAGTGTATACAAAAAGTTTGAGAGTAAGCATTACACAATCTCCAAGATCTTACTTTTTTTTTCAAAAAAAAAAAAAAAGAGAATAGATTCTCTATTTTTATACCAAATATCTAATTTTTATACCAAATATCTAATTTTTATACCAATAAATCAAGTGATTTATTTTTTTCTAGAAAAAAAGAATAAAAAAAAGATTTCAGAAAGTCATTTGTAATAAGATAATAATCGAGTCTTTCATATGGAAACAGATTTGCATACCAACATCTAGATATTTTTTTTGTGAACTCGAATTAGGTTCTTTCATTTAGGGAAAAGAGGATAAAATTGAGGAAATAGAATGATCCAGATTTAGTATGGCTACCAAAAAAATTCAATGTTTTAATTGAGAGTTCGTTCATACGTCAAGATTTTTTTTGATCTTTTGAATTGTTGGAAGAATAAAAATAGTGAATTTTTATAAGTTTCTAAGTCTAAGATAGTATTAAGAATTTCATCGAAAACTTACAGCTGCTTGCCAAACAAAGGCTAAGAGAAGAAAGAAAAGAGGTATTACGGGCATAACATCTACGATTGGATTCAAAAAGGCGTAGGCCTCCGGCAATTTGGCGACTAAAAAAGCGCATGAAAAAAGGGTAGAATTAAAACAAATACAGATCAAATTAAATATATTAAGCATAACAAAAATTGGTGTTCTTGTGGATAATTTCATTTTGATTGAGTTATTAATATATTTTTAATATAAGTATTTTTTATATAAGGAAAAAAATAAAGAAAGATAGTCTAAAAAGACTTTGTTGAACTTACTCAATCAAAAATCCTTTAATTATCTTATGAGAATTAAAGAAATAATATTTTCATACAATATCTTAATTGAATTCTATGTAATGATCAATAAAGTCAGTTTGATTTGCTATCTACACGTGTCAAAACTCTAGCACCAATGTAATCTATAATTTCATTTGGGCTGAAATTGAATTGACGAACAACCAATAGCAATATTAATCTTTTAGTAGTCTTGAATAAAAATCGACATGGGGCGTAGCCAAGCGGTAAGGCAACGGGTTTTGGTCCCGCTATTCGGAGGTTCGAATCCTTCCGTCCCAGAGTACAGTCATTCCAGAATAAATCTTCTATTGCCTTTGTACACCACCTTTCTCTTTCTGTTTCAAAATCCACTATTTTTTAAGAATAAAATATTGAAATGAAAAGAAGAATCAACTTATTTTTCATAATTTCAACCGAATTCAAAAGGATCTATTTGCTTTTTTTATTTGTGTGTGATACAGGTTAAGTAAGGTGGAACCGTAGATTCTAAGAGTTTTAATAAAAAAAAATATATATTTATATTCAAATTTATATTTTACATATATCCAATCGAATATGGAATTCATTTGAATTCTGACTTAACCTTTTACGCGTAAATTCACTATTCCATTCATAGAGAAAGAAAAAGTATAGATTACGATATACTGACTGAACTATGACTATTCATGATTCCATAATTGAATCAATTACACAAACTAAAGTAATGCTATGGTAAAACTTAATGCGGTAAAAAGCAACGTGCGACTTGAATTGAAGGACATGATCTGCTGTGGGTTTTTGGATCCGCCGCTTTTTATATAGGAATATAGGTGCTCTTGGCTCGACATTTTGTGTTCTTTTTGTGTTTTATAGTCATACACCTTTTTTGAATATAAAAAAGAGTACAGGGTGGAGCTCGAGGAGAATAGAAAGTTTTTATTCCTTTGGCAGGCGTAAGGATCTAGGGTTAGTGCGAATCACTACGTTGGAACAACCTCTTAAGTCTTTTGATTTTTATATTGAAAAAAAGCCCTTTCAATCAATTTTACAATGGAAAAGGAAATTTTCTGGAAATTGTCAAATTCTTTGAATCAAAAGTCTATCATGTATTAATCAAGCGTTTGTACGATTCTTTGTATAGAAAGAAAATAAATCATAAACAAAATAAGGGGCTTGTTGTGGCCCTTTTTTTATAAAACGATTCAAGATCACCGAAGTAATGTCTAAACCCAAAGATTCCAAGTAAGGATAAAGAATCCTGAAACAAGGAAATCCAGTTTTCAATTATTTGAACAACTAGATAAAAATTAAGAAAAAAAATGGATTCTAAAAAATGAGACAAACAAAAAAGGGTTAGAGACTACTAAATAAAAAGAGTACTTAAGGATTCTCTGTTGCGATATTTGAGAGTTATTTAACTTGAGTTATGAGAGTACGAATTTTACGAATGCTTTTTATGGAAAAAAATATTTAGGGTTTCAATACTGGCTAATTGATTTAATGTTTTTATTAATCTCTTTAATATTTTAATTTTATATAGAGAGTTAACTTCTACTTATTGAATTTTTTTCTGGAGCCGTACGAGGCAAAAGCCTCGTATACGTTTCTCGGGGGGGTATTATTCATATACATCTATACCAATGAGCCGTTTATCGAATCGTTGCGATTGGTGTTTGATCTCGAAGAGATCTTTGGAAAGTGGGTTTTTATGATCTGATAACTAATGAAACTTTTTTAAATCTTCCTGCTATTCTCAATTTCCTTAAAAAGGCGCTCAACCAACAAGAACAGTTCATTATATTTCAAGGAAGGCAGGACTTTTTACGGAATTTAGTCTTAATAAAAAGAAAACGAAATTGAATTAATGAAATATAAAAAAGAGGATATGAAAGACTCGTATATAGCTTGGTATCAAATTTTATCTACTTTTTTGTTTCCTCCTCTTTCGCTTCCATTATATTTTGTTATTTATTAGAATT